TCTCCTATTCATGTATCCTATATTGGCAGAAAGATTTTCACTCCTTGTCCATTCTTTCCAGTATTTTACGTACCACGGCAATTCGAAATAGAAGAAATATATATCAAAATACAAAGAAGGATCTAATTCTTATGTTCTAATAATATCTTGTTGTTTGATTTGTTACAGTTAGGAATGTTGGCGAATTAAATTAGGCGAAAGTACGGAAAGAGAGGGATTCGAACCCTCGGTAAACAAAAGCCTACATAGCAGTTCCAATGCTACGCCTTGAACCACTCGGCCATCTCTCCTACACAATTATTATGAATCAGAAACCGAAGAAATAGCGAGCCATTACTATAGTTCATATTTCTATTCTATTTTTGTTTGGATAGGTACGACTAGGACCAACCCACCAATACTATAACTAATAGTATAACGAATAGTAATAGAAGATTTTTTCTAAAAAATCTTTCCTTGTAGGATTTAATTAAAAAAAAAGTTTTTCCTTGTACTACTACATTTCATTTGTATGAATTCGAATGGGATTCAACTATTTCTTATTGATTCTTAAAAAAGGAGCAATTTATTGGGTATTTGTAATAATTGGAATAATATAGAAGTATAAGTAATAGTAGAAAATTTGGCTCTTATTGAAATTTTTTTGTTTGGAAATGAATCTGTTTTTATGTTATTTCGTACTGTACAAATCCTTTGTTTGTGTAATCGTTTTCCCACAAGGGGTAATGAGAAGAATTTTAGAATGGATTGATACCTATGCCTAGATCGCGGATAAATGGAAATTTTATTGATAAGACCTTTTCAATTGTGGCCAATATCTTATTACGAATAATTCCGACAACTTCAGGAGAAAAAGAGGCATTTACTTATTACAGAGATGGTGTGATTTGATTTTCTTTATTATTTAGTTTCTTTTTACTGCTCCTAGTTTTATGAGAAAGACACACGATTGGGGATAGAAAGCACAAATATTCTTATTCCATTTCCATATTCTATAAATAACCCTACGCTTGTTGAAGGTGAAGTTTAGAAATAGAACAATTCCTTCTGTCGCGTATCCCCGATTGATGCAACCTCGGATACTATGCTTCAGTTATAGATTTTAGTATTGAGCGAAAGGTTACACCTTTGTGTTTTGTATTACAGGTCAATCCTACTTCCTGGTAATATAGTACCAATAGGCGGGCATAGGGGAAGAAGCACTACACCTAGTAATCGACAACACGAAAACTTTGTTAAAAATGACTTACCTACTCCCTTTCTTATCTGGATTGGGACTAACAAGAATGGTTGGGACAACAAACATCCATCTCGTTCGTACTTTGGATACCCGTATAACCATCGAAGACTGTTGAAGTGACTATTTCCGGGAAATTAGGAGGCGTTGAGGACAAAGGAATTGTTGGAGTTATCCTTTCTATTTAGTATCAGGACACTTGATTCTAGGAAAATCTCTTGCGCAAGAAGGTTGGCTAGAGATTTTTTGTAAAAACACTAGCCCCGCTCAGTTCATAATGAGAATGTTTTAACCCTTTTTGGTTATTCCATGTATTTTTAATTCTCATTATGTATATTTAAGGGAGGAGCCGTATGAGGTGAAAATTTCATGTACGGTTCTGGAACGGAGATTCTTTTAATCGAATAACGACCGTAACGGATGTCAGCTCAATCCGAAGGAAATTATGCGGAAGCTTTACAGAATTATTATGAAGCTATGCGACTAGAAATCGATCCCTACGATCGAAGTTATATACTCTATAATATAGGCCTTATTCACACAAGTAATGGAGAACATACGAAAGCTTTAGAATATTACTTTAGGGCACTAGAACGAAACCCATTCTTACCACAAGCTTTTAATAATATGGCAGTGATCTGTCATTACGTGCGGCTATCTCCACTATAGAAAGAAAACGGAAGACCCAATTTTCTAGTAAATACGAAAAAAAGGCTCGCTACAAATGCATCGTCCAAAACGACGATTTCTTTGAGCTGTAGCAAAGAAAGAAACTTCATATTAATAGAAGTCAAAATATGAAGAAATAATAGAAAATATGCCTAGATACTTTTTCTATGTCTATGGAGAAAAAAAAGATCTAATTGATAGAGAGGAAGCACCGTAAAGATCAATTAATGAGGTTTTGAGCCAATACATTAAGAAAAGAAAGAACCGCTTACTTATGTATATATATAAGATAGATAAAAGTTAGGAATTAACTTATGTAATAGAGTTGATCCACTAAGACTAAGGTATTGAGCGGCGGTGTAGGATCAAATCCCAAAGATAGTAAGTCTTTTCTTTCTTACGTATGTTTATGAAGGAGAGCCTTTTTCAAGGATTCTATATAAATTTCGATATGAAACCGAGATAGTTACCTTGCGGAAAATAAGCAGGATAGGGGTAAATACCTATGCTTTATTCTTCGACAGGTGGGAGAAAAGATAAAACTAAAACTGATTCTTAATTAAATCAAAATGAAAGTTTGAAACTCATGCGATT